ATTAAATTTCTATTAAAAAAGTTAAGAAGATAAGAAGAATTCCCCCTACTAAATTTAAAAAAACACCAAATATTATAAAAAAATTTAGTTTTTCTCTAAATACATTATTCAAATATAATTTTTTAGAAGAACCTAGAAAAACACAAAAATATAGACTTAAGTAATAAAATAATCTTATTACCGAACCTAAAATTAATAAAATAAGAAAGGATCAAAAAATATTATTCATTCTTCTTACAATTACAATCCATTTAGAAATAAAACCTAACAAAGGAGGTAAACCTCCCAGTGATAATAATATAATCATTAAACTACTTCTCATAGAGATTCTAAATTTTGTTAATATATTTAAATTTTTCATAATTCTTAAGTTTATATATCATAAATTTATAAAAATACATAAAGAAACTAAAATATATACCATAAAGTATATTTTTATTGCTCAAACTCTTTGACACAAAGCAAATATTATTCAACCTAAATGCCCAATAGATGAGTAAGCAAGAATTGCTCGTACTTGAGTTTGATTTATTCCTCCAACTCCCCCTACAATTCTTGATCCTCTTGCGAAAACACAAATTGTAAATATAAAGTAATATATTAAGTTTAATTCAAATAAAGAATTAATTAATAAAATTGGAGCAACTTTTTGTCAAGTAGCCAATAGTATACAAGAAATCCAAGGTAATCCAGCCATTACTCTCGGTAACCAATAATGAAATGGAAACATTCCTATTTTTATAATTAAGCCCCTTCTAATAATTAAAAGACTTGCAAGAGAAAATTCTGTTTCTCTCACATTTTCCCATCTGAATAAAAGACTAAATCTTCTTAATCTTCCGAATAATAATAAACTAGAGCCTAGGGCTTGAATAATAAAGTATTTTACAGCTGATTCTCTTTCAGATATTCTTTTTTGATAAACTAAAATTGGTAAAAAACCAATTAAATTAATTTCTAATCCAGCTCAAATTCCTAACCAATGAGAAGAAGAAATTGAAAATAAAGTCCCAAAAATCATAGTAAAAATAAATAAAAATCCAAAGGGTAAACTTGAAAACATAAGAAAAAGGATGAGATTGAATCACCCAAAATAAAGTTAGCAGCCCTATTTTACTCCTAGTTTTTTCTCTATTGCGCTCATTCTAATGACCCCTCATTTCATTCATGAAATAAACCTACAAGTAAAATTACTAAAAAAATAAATGAACAAAGTATTATATTATATGAAAATCTTTTGCTTATCCTAACTAAAACAGGAAATAATAAAACAATTTCTACATCAAAAATTAGAAAAATAATAGCCAACAAAAAGAATCGTAAAGAAAAAGACAATCGAGCCGATTTAATCGGATCAAATCCACATTCAAAAGGGGAATTTTTTTCCCGATCTCTTAAAGTTCGTTTAGATAAAGCTCACCCTAATCCTATTACTACAATAGATAAAACTAAGCCAATCACTCTTCTTAAAACAGTTCTTAACATTCTAGTATTAGAAATAAATATTATTACATATTAATCAACATCAATGATTTCCGTTCATCCGGCGTAATACTCAATTAATTTTTATACTAAACAAGTAGTTTATTCTACAATCTCCTAATTAACAGATAGGCGCCTCTTATTTGGCTTTTGCTTATAATACAAAAAAGGACTTTCACCTCCAAGATATGGGTCGAAACCATATGCAAATTTCTCGCTTTTTGTATATATTGATCTAAAGATTTAATAATCTATTTTTTGAATGCAAATCAAATCTTTTTGTTTAAAGTATTAAATCCAACTATTCTTAGAGGCATATTAATTTTGCCGTTTTTAGATTAAAAATCTAACACTTATATCTCAGTCATCTAGGATTTACTTTATGTATTTTGTTAAATTTATATGCTTTAACATCCTCATCAATAAATAGTTAAGTAAAGAAATAATCAAACTACATCCACAAAATGTCAGTATCAAGCAGCAGCTTCAAAACCAAAATGGTGGCCTGTAGAAAAGTGTTGTAACCATACCCGGCCCAAACAAATAAGCAAAAAAGTTCTCCCAATTAATACATGTAATCCATGAAATCCCGTTGCCACAAAAAATGTAGATCCGTAAGCTCCATCTGCAATTGTAAATGTAGCTTCTAAATACTCTATTCCTTGTAAAAAAGTGAAATATACACCAAGAATTACAGTCCCAGCTAATGCCTGAATTGTCCCCGGCCGATCTCCTTCTATTAACCTGTGATGAGCTCACGTTACAGTTACACCAGAAGCAAGTAAAACCCCTGTATTTAATAAAGGAACCTCAAATGGATTTAAAGCAACAACTCCAGTAGGAGGTCAACAAGATCCCAATTCAATTCTTGGAGCTAATCTTCTATGAAAATAAGCTCAGAAAAAAGCAAAGAAGAAACATACTTCAGATACGATAAATAAAATTATACCTCATCGAAGACCTTTAGATACTTGTATTGTATGAAAACCTTGAAAGGTTGCTTCTCGGATAACATCTCGTCATCACTGAACTATTGTTATAGAAATTAAAATTAGCCCTAGAATCATAGTAATATACGAATAACCATGAAATCATCCTGCCAATCCAGAAGTTAAAAATAAAGCTCCTATTGAACCAGTTAAAGGTCATGGTCTAAATTCTACTAAATGAAAAGGATTCCGTCCCATAAGTATATGATAATAAGTTTTCTTAATTGCCAGCGCTTTTGGAATTCCAAAAGCGCTGGCAATTAAGCTATCTTAGAGCGTATTCGCTTCCTTAGCATCTTCAGTGCTATGCTCTAAAATTATAAGCTACTAAAATTACCTTAAAGTAAAATATTTATTAATAATGCAAAAAAGAGTGAGAAAATTATTAATCTAATGAAGAAATTGAATGATTTTATCTGTATTGTCTGATTAATTTTTGAAACTGAACTTGATAATATTAGAGCTCCTTGACCCCCTATAATTTCTAACCATCCTTGGTCAATAGATTTTATTAAATTCGTTCCCAATAGTATAGAAAAACGAGTTAGGGGTTGAGCTCTAATAGGAGCAAGAAATCACATAGTATTGAAAAAGTATTTTGTTATTCTTATTTTTTTAGGAAGAAAGTCTTCATCTCATAAAATTCTTGCGAAAAACAGACCTATAAGGATAACTAGGATAGTTAATATTTTATAAAATATTGGAATGATAAATGGGCATGGATTGAATTGTAAAAAGATGTTTTGGAGGAAAAATCCAGCTATAATTGCACATAGTCTAAGAGTGAAAGTAGCAAAATTAATATAATAATCTTTTTCATGTTTACTATGAAGTGGTAAATTTTTTGCAGTTCCTCATAATGAACAAAAAGAAAGTCGTAAAGAATACGCAGCAGTTATTCCTGTAGCTAAAAAAATTAAGAATACTATAAGGAAATTTGTGGGTTCAAATAAAGAAATTTCTAAAATAAGATCTTTTGAATAAAATCCACTTAAAAATGGTGCTCCACATAAGGAAAGGTTAGCAACATTTATACAAGTAATAGTTAAAGGGGCTTGACTATAGATTATTCCCATAGAACGGATATCTTGTGTATTAGCTCTGTTATGGATAATAGCCCCGGCACAAAGAAAAAGTATGGCTTTAAAAAGAGCGTGAGTATATAGATGAAATAAGGCCAAATAGGGTATTCCTATTCCTAGACTCATTATTATAACACCTAATTGACTAAGTGTAGATAAAGCAATAATTTTTTTTAAATCGTTTTCATAATTAGCTCCGATTCCTGCTATTAGTAGAGTTAAAACAGAAATAAATAAAAGAGTTGGTTTAAAAAATGCACACGTTGATAAAAAAGGGAAAAAACGAATCAAAAGAAACACCCCGGCTGTTACTAAGGTTGAAGAATGGACTAAGGCGGATACAGGAGTGGGTGCTGCTATAGCTGCAGGGAGTCATCTAGAAAAAGGGATTTGAGCTCTTTTTGTTATTGCAGCAATCAAAATAGTTAATCCTACTAGAGTAGTTAGATAGAAATCAGATATAAATATAATGATTCAGTGGCCTTGTAAAACCAAAATTCCAATAGCGATTAAAATTATAACATCTCCAATTCGGTTGGCTAAAATAGTTAATATACCAGCTCCTAAAGATTTTATATTTTGATAATAAATTACAAGAGCAAAAGAAACAATTCCTAATCCATCTCATCCTAAAAGAAGAGCCGGAAGACTTGGAATGAAAACTAATAGGTTTATTGATAAAACAAATAGTATTACTAATCAAGTGAATCGTTTTAAAAATGGGTCATGAGATATATATCTAGAAGAAAATATTATTACACAACCAGAAATTAAACAAACTACATTACTAAAACTTAATCTAATAGCATCTAGAATAATTATGAATCTTATATTACAAGAACTTATGCTAAAGATGTTTCATTCAATTAAGAAAGATGTATTTTGTATTACAAAATAACAAGTTAAAGGAAAGATTATTGCTCTGTAAGAGAGTAAAAATAATGAACTAATTGAAGAAGATTTAAGTTTCAAAAACATGATTAAGTAAGAACAATTCTTATCTCCGGTTCCACAGACTGGTATTTTGGTTAATAAACTAACTTAATATAATTTTATATTCACATAAATACAATTTCTCTTTTTATAATTAAAGCATTAGCAGGTAATCAATGAAGAAAGAGTAATGAGTAACCTAAAGTTCTAAAGTTAGAAAAGGGTTTAGTATATTTAGGGCTTCCTCCATGTTGGCTACAAGTAAATAAATATATTCTATATAAAGCTGCTAGGAATCTTATTAAGCCTAAAGAAAGTAAATAATAAGAGGAACTAAAAATAACTGAGGGAAAAATTATGATTTCTCCTAGTAGATTAATTCTAGGAGGTGCAGCTATGTTTATAACAGAAAATATAAATCATCATAAAGTTAGTAGGGGTATTAGTATAAGTATTCCTTTAGCTAAAAATAATCTTCGTCTATGAACCTTTTCGTAAGTAAAATTGGCAAGAGCAAATAAAGCAGAGGAACAAAATCCATGTGAAATTATTAATACTAAGGCTCCTCTTCATCCTCAAGAGCTATTAGAAAAAGCTCCTGCTAGTATAAGAGATATATGTCCAATAGATGAATATGCAATTAGAGATTTAAAATCAATTTGTCGAAAACAAATAATACTAGTCAAGACTCCTCCTCATAAGGCTAAAGAAAAGATTAAGGTTAAAGAATTTGAATAAAAGAAATTAAAATATTGATATATTCGTAAAATACCATAACCTCCAAGCTTTAGAAGAATGGCTGCTAGGACCATGGAACCCGCTACAGGAGCTTCCACATGAGCTTTAGGGAGCCAAAGATGTACTGTAAATATTGGTAATTTTACTAATAAAGCAGTGAAAATTATAAATGTTATAAAATTTCATGTTCATTCTCAACTCGTATTAACGAGTTCTAAACGAAGTTCTGAAACCATTAGTATGCTTGAAGAAGAAATTTCTGTCATAGTTCATAAAATAATTAATAAAAGGGGTAAAGATGCTGCTACAGTATAAATTATTATATATATCCCAGCTTGTAGACGTTCAGGTTGATAACCTCATCCTAGAATTAGTATTAAGGTTGGAATAAGAGATGCTTCAAAGAAAAAATAGAAATGTATAATGCTTCTCATAGAGAAAGCAATAATTAGAACTAAGATTAATAAAAAAAGAAAAACACAAAATAATATATTTCTATTTTCTTTAATCTTAACTCTTCTTTGTCTTGCAAGTATTATTATTAATCCAATTCATAATGTTAAAGAAATTAATAAGGACGATATTGAATCATGAGTAATATAAATATTAAATTGCTCATAGTTTCATGAAGAATTAAATAGGTGTAAAAAAGAAAGCAAACTAAGCAATGATAAAGATCAAATCTTATGGTACCAACCTCATGTTTTCGATCTTAATCCTATTGAAAATAATGTTATTATAATAATTCTTAACATTTTTGAGAAGAAAATCTAGAAACGTAATCATTTCCTTGAGTTCGAATTATAGAAACTAAGATTGCTAAACCCAATCTTGCTTCACAAGCTGCAAGGGTAATTAAAATTAAGGATATTTCACCATTAAAAGAAATATTATTTGCTAAAGAAAATATTATAATAAATAAATTTATAGTAGCTGCTTCTAGGCTTAATAGAATTCTTAACAAATGTTTATGTTGTAAAGAAAGAGCAGTTAATGCTATAATAAATCCTAATATACTAATTAAAGTTAAAGAAAATGTTCTCATAACATAAGTAATAGTAGCTCAAAAACAGAGTGTTAGTCTTGTAAATTAAAGGTTAAGTAAAATTACTTCTATTACTATATTTTAAAGTTGTCGAGTGAGTCGAACACTCAAAGTTTGTTTTCAAGACAAACACTCCCCCGGATAACAACTATTTACCTTAAAAATCTAAAATACTATCCCATAATATTTGAATTAATGGAGATATAATAAAATAGATAAAATAAAGGGCTGTAAATACTTGACCTACTTGTTCGTAGGGTGCTTCTACAGGACACCTACCAATTCATGTTAAAATAAGAAAAATTCCAATAAATGCTCAAAATAAGATTTGATTTAAAGGGTAAAAAGAAAAAGATCGAAATTTCCCAAGATGAGTTAAAGGTACAATAAATAAAATTACTACAGCAGCTACTAAACCAATTACTCCTCCTAGTTTATTAGGAATAGAACGTAAAATAGCATAAGCAAAAAGGAAATATCACTCAGGCTGAATGTGAACTGGAGTTACTAAAGGATTAGCTGGAATAAAATTTTCGGGATCTGTTAAAAGTTGTGGGAAAAACAAAACTAAAAAGGTTAGTAAAGAAATTATAACCACAAAACCTACAACATCTTTAAAACTATAATATGAATGAAAAGGAACTTTATCACCATCTCTATTTACTCCTAATGGATTATTCGATCCTGTTTCATGAAGAAATAGTAAATGTAAAATAGTTATTCCTGCAATAGCAAAAGGAAGTAAAAAATGTAAAGCAAAGAAGCGAGTAAGAGTTGCATTATCAACAGCAAAGCCACCTCAAACTCACTCTACTAGTATTTTTCCGAGATAAGGGACAGCAGACAATAAATTTGTAATTACAGTGGCACCTCAGAAAGATATTTGTCCTCAAGGAAGTACATAACCTAAAAAAGCAGTTCCCATAGTTAAAAGAAGAAGAACAACACCAATATTTCAAGTATGTATATTTACATGAGATCCATAATATATGCCACGTCCAATATGAAAATAAATACAAATAAAAAATCAAGAACCTCCGTTAGCATGAATGGCTCGCAAGAGTCATCCATAACTCACGTCTCGACTAATATGAACTACAGAACTAAAAGCTAAATCAACATGAGCTGTGTAATGTATTGCAAGAAATAATCCAGTTAAAATCTGAACAACTAAACAAAGGCCTAATAAAGATCCAAAATTTCATCATACAGAAAGATTTAAAGGAGCTGGTAAATCTACTATTACATTATTCACTAGTTTTAATACAGGATGAGATTTTCGTAATGGTCTACGCATGTAATTTAATTTACTTACTAAAAGGACGTAACGGAGCTTGTTGATAAAAGCAAATTTTTACTACTACTACCAAATTAGTTAACAAAATGACACCTAATCCAATTAAAATAGAAGTAGTATGAGGAGATACTAACTGTCTACCATAAATTTTTAACGTTTTTGATTCTGGAAATATAAATGAGTAAGAAATTATTCTTAGATCTGTAAATATATAAAAGTAAAAAATACCTGTTAGTAAAATAGATAAAAAGACAAAAAGAATCATGGCTCCTATACCCCTAAAGAGAACATTAGGAGATAAGGCAGATACATAAGCAAACATAACTAATAAACCTCCCACATAAATAAGAAAGAGAATGTATCCGTATCAAGAAGAAAGAAGTATTGCAGTTAATGTACATATAAAAAGAGTTGAAATTATAATAGATAAGCCTAACCTTAAAGGTTGAGTTATTAAGGGAAATATAAAGACCCTAGATCTAGTTAATGCTAAAAGAATTAGTCTTGTCATTGTCGAATTGTAGGATTGTCTACCTAATCTTTAACTTCCAATGCTAATATTTTTTTAAACTACAATTTCGTTAATAATATAACAAATATCTTAAAACATGAATTATTAATAAAAAAGAAAGTGAGGCAGGCAAGAAACTTTTTCAAGTTAAGCTCATTAATAAATCATAACGGAACCGAGGATAACTACCACGTACTCAAATAAAAACAAAAGCAAAGAATAGAATCTTTAATATAAATACAATATCTCTTTCAACAATAATTAAGGAAGGACCCCCAAAAAATAGTAAAGCAGAAAGAAGTCTCATGATCAAAATATTAGCATATTCTGCTAAAAAAATTAAAGCGAAACCGGCGGACCCATATTCAATGTTAAAGCCCGAAACAAGTTCAGATTCTCCTTCAGCGAAATCAAATGGAGCACGATTAGTTTCAGCAACACAAGTAACAAATCATATTAATGAAACCGGAAATATTAAAAAACTTAATCAGACATATTCTTGAGATTCTTTAATTTCTACAAAACTAAAAGTTCCTACTAAAAATAAAGGAAATAAGAGAACTAAAGCTATTCTAATTTCGTAAGAAATAGTTTGAGCAATTGCTCGAAGTCTTCCTAAAAGGGCATATTTAGAATTAGAAGCCCAACCAGCTAGTAAAGTTCCATATACATTTAGTCTTGAAACACATAAAAAAAATAAAATCCCCCATTTAAAGTAACTCAAAGCATAAAGTCTAGGATAAAGTTGTCATAAAAGAAGAGCTAAGACAAAACTAAAAATCGGAGCCGCAAAATAAGGAGAATAATTTGCTATTGTTGGTTTAGCAATTTCTTTTGTTAAAAGTTTTGCAGCATCTGCAAGTGGTTGAGGAATTCCAGCTAATCCTACTTTATTTGGTCCTTTTCGAATCTGAATATAACTTAGTCCCTTTCGTTCTAAAAGAGTAAAAAAAGCAACCGCCAATAATACACAAATATAAGTTAATAATGAAGAAATAATGGAAAGATACATTATAAAGAAAAGAACTATAAATCTTTATATTTAGGTCCTAAACCTAATGCATTTTTCTGCCATCTTTATAGTTATAAAAAAAAGAGTTTTCATCTTTATATTTAGGGCTTAAACCTAATGCACTTGTCTGCCATTTCTATTTATATATTCATTTTTTTATTATAAGTTATCTATAGTATATAAATGTTATTCTAAGCTGGTCCTTTCGTACTAAGCTTAGTTTAATAATTAAAGATAGAAACTGACCTGGCTCACGCCGGTCTGAACTCAGATCATGTAGAATTTTAATGGTCGAACAGACCAACCCTTGAAGACTTCTGCATCTTACAGGATATTCTAGTCCAACATCGAGGTCACAAACCCTTTTTTCGATAAGAACTCTCAAAATGGATTATGCTGTTATCCCTACGGTAACTAATTCTTTTAATCACTAGGATAGTGGATCATTATTTATAAATCTTAATCTTTAAAAGAAGTTTTTTTTGTTCCTTAGTCGCCCCAACCAAAATTTTTTATAATTAAGAATATTAGTAAATTTCTTTTATTTTATAAATAGATTTAAAGCTCGATAGGGTCTTCTTGTCTTTTAATTTTATTTAGGATTCTTCACCTAAAAAATAAATTCTAAAAATTTTTATAGAGACAGTATTACTCTTGTCAAACCATTCATACTAGCCCTCAATTATAGGGCAAATGATTATGCTACCTTTGCACGGTCAGGGTACCGCGGCCGTTAAATTATATATCACTGGGCAGGTCCGACTCCTTATTTTAGTTTTTCAAGGAGCCATGTTTTTGATAAACAGGCAGAGTAATTAATTTGCCGAGTTCCTTTATAAAAATTAATTTATTAAATTTAAATTTTCAATCTTAATTTTTATATAATTAAGTTGTATAATATTAAAATACTCATTTTAGCATTAATATTTACTATTTTTAGTTTTTAGTAATTTTCTTTTATATATTTACATATATTTATTTTTCTCTTAAAATTTAAATAAATTATAACAAATTTTAAAATTTTAGCTAGTCTCAAGCTTAAATTTAAAAAAAAGTTTTTATATGATTTTTTATATATATTTTTAAGCTTATTCCTAAAAATGTTTTAAGCTTCATAAATTAAACTGGATATATTTCAAGTTTATACTTATTAAGCCTAGATACTTCTATATCTTTAAAAGAAAACTAGCTATCACCTAATACGAATAAAATTTCATTTCTATTTTTGTTTTTAAACAAGTTTTTGCTACAACTAATTTTTGTATACTAAAATAAATAAACAAAAATAGCTCATTAGGTTTCGAGAACTTTTATATAAAATAAAATCTAGCTAAACCATGATACAAAAGGTACATGATAAAATCATTACTTTATTATAAATAAAATTTCCTTTACAGTACTTAGAAGGTTATAATATAAATAAATTTTCAATCTCCTTTACGATATTAATAGATGTTTCTCAAAAATCTATATTAAAAATTAGATATAAACCGAATTTTAGTTTTAAAAATGACTTTTAAACAAAGTATGTATTCAGTGTAAGTGAATTGCATTAATTTATGCTACATTTTTCATCCAGGGACAACTTCCATTACCCCTACTATGTTACGACTTATCTCATTTTTCAACGAGAGCGACGGGCGATGTGTGCACACTTCAGAGCCATATTCAGAAAATTTATATATAAATTCTTACTTTCAAGTCCTCCTTCATTAGAAGATTTAATCTTCTATTCCGTAGTTATGAATTTTAATTGTAACCCATCCTCTCCTTTTTATAAGCTGCACCTTGATCTGACGTTTAAGATTAATAATCTTTTTTGTCAACTTCTATATTTTTAAAAGTTGCCTGAACGACGACGGTATACAAACTGAGGACAAAAAAAGGTAAGGTATTACGTGGATTATCGATTATGAGACAGGTTCCCCTGAAAGGTATGAAGTACCGCCAAGCTCTTTGAGTTTTAAGTTTTTGGACTCGTAGTACTCAGGTAAATATTATAATATTGATTTATAATTTAGAATAGTAGGGCATCTAATCCTAGTTTATCCCTAAATTATCATAGCTTCAATATAATAAGTTTTAATTAAAATATTTTCTTATATTCAAATTTTACTTTTAAATAAGAAATCTCAAAACTTAAATTAATGTTATTTAACTATCTTTTTACCTATATTATATAACTTGATTTCTTGGTCTAACCGCGGATGCTGGCACCAAGTTAACCAAATCTTTTAGCTAATCCAAAGCAAGCTTTCGCTCCTTTATTAATGTTTGACACTGGTGTATAGTGATACGGCTTTAGAATCATCTTTAATCATAATGCTTTAAAAAACAAATAATTTTTTAATTTTCTATTTAATATTATTTAATTTTTTAACCTCACTACTATCTACAAAAACCATGTGTATTCCTTTGCTATTATTATATTTTAAAGTCAGAGCCAAGCTTTGATTATAATACTCAATAAATATGTTTTTTTAATCAAAGAGTTTTTAAAGAAATCATATTGTTGATGAATAAAAAAAAAGTTTCTAGGGTGTCTCCGCACGTTAGATTTTCGTTCTAAAGGGATAAAATTATATTATTAGAAATATATCTCTTGAGTATGTTATAGTACATTTGCCTTCCAAGTAAAAAGATTAATAAAATTTAAAAGAGATACACAGTAAGTTACAAAGCGGTGTTAGGGCACGAAGAATTTTGATTTCTTAAGAGAGGGCCACACCCTCCTGGTAAGATTTTAAGTTAAAGAAACTGTAGGCCTTCAAAGCCTAAAATAAAAACAATATTTTAAATCTTGACCTACTATAGTTTATTAAAAACATTGAATTGCAAATTCAAAAATGAAATTAACATTCTAGTAAGTTTTGTTTGATGGCTGAGTATGCAAGCGATAGACTGTAGATCTATTAACGGAATTAAGTTTTCTCAACAAATAATGTAAAATAAGCTAAATAGGAAGCTGTTGGGTTCATACCCCAAAAATGAATTAAAATTCTTTTACAATTAATAGTATAAATTAGTTTTTTATGTCTAAATTAATGAGGATGTTCATCAGAGTATAAAGTAATTAATAAACAAAAAATATATGCTTGAATTATAGCAATACCAAATTCAAAAATAGTATAGAAAACCTGAATTAAAATTAATAAAACTGTAGAAAAAATACCAGGTAAGAAGAAACTGGCAGTTAGATAATTACCAATCAATGTTAAAACAATATGCCCAGCTCTTATATTCGCTGTCAATCGAACAGATAATGTAATAGGCCGAACTATAATTCTAACTGTCTCAATAATAACTAAAAATGGGTTTAAAGCAGCTGGTGCTCCCATTGGTAATAGTCCTGCAGCAACAGATCTAGGATTAAAAAAAATAGCAGATACAATAAGAGAAAGTCATAAAGGTAATCCTAAAGATAAAGACACAGCTAAATGACTAGTAGGACTAAATACGTAAGGAACTAAACCCCTTAAATTTACAAAAATTAAAAATAAAAACAAACCTCTAACTACATTTAAAAATCCTCCTAAATTTATTCCGAAAGATCGAAAGATTTGAGATGAACCTGTGTCTTTAAAAGTATTGATAAAAGCAGATCAATTAGGAAGAGCAACTCAGTAGTTAGAGCTAAAAATTAAAATAACAATTAAGGAAAACCCTCATATTAAAAAATATATAGATATGAAAACTTGATTTCTATCATCAAAAGAAGAAAAAATATCAACTAGCATTCTTATCAATTTCATTTATTTTCTTTAACAGTAAGAGTACTAGATACTTTAGCTGAGAAGAAAATCTTTTTAGATCATCAAATTAAAATAGAAACTACAAGAACTGCAGCTCAAAATAATACAAAAAGAAAAATTCAGTTTAAAGGGGAAAGTTGAGGCATGTAAGAAATACTAAACCTTATTAGTAACATAAAACCGACAATTTTATATTATATTTTAACTAATTTCTTATAATTTTATTCAGAGACATGAACTACTCATTCTATAAAATTTTCTAATGGAATAGCTTCTACCACAATTGGTATAAAAGAATGATTTGCCCCACAAATCTCAGAACACTGACCGTAAAATACACCAGGGTACTTAATATAAAAGCTAAGTTGATTTAATCGTCCTGGAACTGCATCAGCCTTTACTCCTAATGAAGGAACTGTTCACGAATGAATTACATCTGCAGAAGTAACAAGGACTCGAATGTCAGTCTGAGTAGGTAAAACAATTCGATGATCTACTTCTAATAAACGAAAGTCACCTCTTTCTAACTCGTTAGTTGGAATTATATATGAATCAAATTCAATATTTAAAAAATCAGAATATTCATAGCTTCAATATCATTGATGCCCAATTCTTTTTAGTGTCAATCCACAATCTCCCACTTCATCCAAAAGATATAATAATCGTAAAGAAGGGAGAGCTAAGAAAACTAAAATAATAGCGGGAATAATAGTTCAAATAGTTTCAATTTCTTGCCCTTCGACAAGAGAACGACAAGTAAGTTTATTAGTTATTAAAGAAACAGCAGCATATCCCACTAAACTAATAATTATTACTAAAATTATCATAGCATGATCATGAAAAAAAATTAGTTCTTCCATTAAAGGAGATGCAGCATCTTGAAATCCTAGTTGGCCTCATAGACTCATATCTTATTATATATAGATTAATTAATAACTAATGCTCCAGTTTCTGGGGCATTATGGAAATCTCTTGGTAAAATATTATCTCATTCTAAAGCAGTTCTTAAATGAGTTCTTCAAATTACTCTCCGTTGTGATACTAGAGCTTCTCATACAATTACTATAAAGTATAAAACAGCAATAAAAGAAATTATTGAACCAATTGAAGAAACTACATTTCATTTAGTATAACAATCCGGATAATCCGAATATCGACGTGGTATTCCTCTTAAACCTAAGAAATGTTGAGGAAAAAATGTTACATTTACCCCAATAAATATGATATAAAAATGTGCTTTTGTTCATCGTGAATGTAAAGTAACTCCTCTTAGTAAAGGAAATCAATAAGTAAAAGCACCAAATAAAGCAAAAACAGCTCCTATTGACAATACATAATGGAAATGAGCTACTACATAATATGTATCATGCATCATAATATCTAAAGATGAATTAGATAACACAATCCCTGTTAATCCACCAACTGTGAACAAAAAAATAAATCCTAAAGCTCATAATATAGGAGTTTCGTATTTAATTTTAGCCCCATGAATAGTAGCAAGTCATCTAAATACTTTAATTCCAGTAGGAACGGCAATAATTATTGTAGCTGCCGTAAAGTATGCACGCGTATCTACATCCATTCCTACTGTAAATATATGATGAGCTCACACAATAAATCCCAAGACACCAATTGCTAATATAGCGTAAATCATTCCTAGAGTACCAAAAGTCTCTTTTTTAGCCGAATAATGACTCACAATGTGAGAAATCATTCCAAAACCAGGTAAAATTAAAATATATACTTCTGGATGTCCAAAAAATCAAAATAAATGCTGGTATAAAATAGGATCACCACCACCAGCTGGATCAAAGAAAGCAGTATTAAAATTACGATCAGTTAAAAGTATAGTAATAGCTCCAGCTAATACCGGTAGTGATAAAAGTAATAAAATAGCTGTAATTTTAACAGATCAAACAAATAAAGGTAATCGTTCAAATTGTATTCCACGTCATCGTATATTAATAATAGTAGTAATAAAATTTACAGCACCTAAAATTGATGATACACCGGCTAAATGGAGTGAAAAAATTGCTAAATCTACCGAACCACCAGCATGAGCTAAATTCCCAGATAATGGAGGATAAACCGTTCATCCAGTTCCTACACCACTCTCTACAGCTGCTGAAGAAAGTAATAATAGTAAAGCTGGAGGTAATAATCAAAAACTTATATTATTTAAACGAGGAAAAGCTATATCAGGAGCTCCCAGCATTAATGGGACCAATCAATTACCAAAACCACCAATTATTATAGGCATAACAAGAAAAAAAATTATTACAAAAGCATGAGCTGTAACAATTACATTATAAAGTTGATCATCTCCAAGTAAAGCTCCTGGTTGGCCTAATTCTGCTCGAATAAGCAAACTAAGTGCAGTCCCGACCAATCCAGATCATATTCCAAATAAAATGTATAAAGTACCAATGTCTTTATGATTTGTTGAAAATAGTCAACGCAT